AAAAAACTTTCGGATTTGAGATGAGGTGATTTAAAATTAAGAATTTTTCATTCATTCCCATCCAATCAAAAGATATTTCCATCCAATCAAAAAAGACCCTTTTGTAATTGATTTCGCAATTTGAATCAATTGGAAGATAAAAAATATGAAATTGATCCTTTATTTGGTCCTTATTAGGTTCAACCTGAATTTTTGTATTAAATTTCCACCCCAAATATTTTCTATCCGTATTTTTTTCCATATATATAATATCACTTTTTCCTAGATAATTCTTCATAGGAATATTCTTGAGTATGTTAAAAAAGTTTTCTTTATTTCTGGTGGAATTTTCCTGCTTCTTATTTCTTTCTAATGATGTTCTATAAATACAGGATTTCTTCTTAGTTTCAGAATGAATATATTTATATGATAAAAGATCATATCTATAGTTTTTTTCAAAATTATCCTCTTTATTTGATAATAAATAGACTTTCAAATTTTGTTTTTTTTTGTAATCAAAAAAAGGGTCTTTTTCATAGGAATACCATTTCTTTAAATCATTATTTTGAGAGGTATTTATCCCATTTCGCCATTTTTGGGGGACTAATCTAGACCATGTAATCTGAGATAAATCGTATTGATAATGACCTCTTAACCAGTTTTTCCATGGATTCATTCCATAATTTGGAAGTTTCTTATGTCTTATTTCGGAATCAAATATTCCTTGTCTTCCAAAAAAATCCTTTATTTCATTCTTAAGAAAAAAAGATGATCCATTATATTGAAGAATAGATCTTACCTTATTGAAGTTAATTGCTTGGGTTTGTGATAATTTTAAAAATACATATTTTTGTGACAAGTAAGATAAATCAAAAAAAATATGTGACTTTCGCTTACTATTTCTAAGATTATCAAATATCTTTTTTATAGTCATAGGCGAAATAAAGTCAATTTTATTTTGTTTTGTTTTATTAATCCTTTCTTGATCTTGATTTCTTTTATTATTGTCAATGTATTTCTCAACAATTTTTTTTGTTGATTCCATAAAAAGGTATAGAGTGATTCTGCGCATATTAATGATACATAGAAAGATATCAATGTATATTTTTTCAATGCAAAATTGAATTAATAATTCAATATTTTTTCTTTTTAATAGTTTCCAAATTTTTGGGGGTGATTCTCCATTATTCTTTTTATTTTTTTTCATTATTTCTATTTGATTTCTGATTGTGTTTCTTCTATCAATTCTATGTTTCATTTCTTCTTTTGCCTGTAAATAATTTGTCCAACCTGTAGCTCGATTTTGACTAAGTGATTCATGAATTATCTTATTACTGATTATAGAATCATTTTCTGTTTGAGTTTGACTTGATTCATATATTTCTCTCGGTATAAATAATGGAATTTTTTTTCCTTTTAAAAGTTCTTTTATTATTTGTTTTACAAATAAAACAGCTTTTGTTTGTTTCTTTGTTATTTTTTTTAAAACTCTTCGAACTCTAAAATTGAATTTTCTGATTTCGACTTTATAGTCTATATCTTTAAAAATGGGTTCAAAAAAGGAAGGTGTTTTTCGAGGAGGCCCAAAAGGATATTCTGTTTCCATTCCCAAAACTGTTAAAAAACAAGAATCAAAATCATCCTGTTGCTTTCGATCGCTATCAGAGAGTCGTAGTTTAGATCTGTGCCAAGGTTTCAAATGAAAAGGATATAGGATTTTGATCTGAAAACCTTCTCTTAACCAATTTTTAGGAAATTCCGTTTTGGAGAATTGAAGACCATTATAGCTGCACTTTAGATAAATTTCTCTATTCCAATCTTGGAAATCCTCATACCATTCCGGAGATTGCCGTAATAAAATACGGCCTATATTCTTAACTATTATGAATAAGGGTAATTTAATATATCTTCTAAAAATTGATTGAGCTAGTAACAGAACACTTCTTGTTTTTTGTGCATATGGAATGTTATCCCAGAATTCCATTGCGTCTTCCTGGTTATTTTTTTTTATTTGGAATTGTTGATCTAAAATTTCGAATTCTGACTTTTTACCCAACCAATCTCTAATATTAAAAAAAAGTTTCATTAGGTTGGATATAGGAAAAGGAAAATCCTCCATTTTTTCCAAAAAAAGGGGGGAATGGGGATTTCCTTGAGAGGGCCCCCAAATAACCATTTTACGCCTTTGAACGCGCATAGATCCTTTTATTACGGCTCGACGAAAATCCGGTTCTTCTAAATAACTTATAAAACCCGAATCTCTATTAAATTTTGTATAAAGATTATAATTCTTGAAATGAGACTTCTGAAAACTTCGTCTGGAACGAGTTAAAAAAGCTATACGTTTAAATCTTCTTGTTCGAAGCTGGTGATCCAGCCCTTGCATTACGCCTTGTTCTTTTCGTCGTTTTTTAAAATGTTGTTCCAACTCATTGATTAATTTGTATGACCATCGAGGGGGTTTTTTACCTATTTTGTTTATTCCAATAGATTTTTTTTCACGCTTAGGGTTAGTTAGAAT